TTAATGTAGCTTATTGGATAAAGCAAGGCACTGAAAATGCCTAGAAGAGTCACGAGACTCCATAAACATAAAGGTTTGGTCCTAGCCTTCCTATTAATTATTAACAGGGTTACACATGCAAGTCTCCGCATCCCGGTGAAAATGCCCTCTAAATCCCCATACGATTAAAAGGAGCGGGCATCAAGCGCACTTGTAAGTAGCTCATAACGCCTTGCTCAACCACACCCCCACGGGATACAGCAGTGATAAAAATTAAGCCATGAACGAAAGTTCGACTAAGTCATGTTAATATCAAGAGTTGGTAAATTTCGTGCCAGCCACCGCGGTCATACGATTAACCCGAATTAATAGGCCCACGGCGTAAAACGTGTTAAGAGCCACAAAATACTAAAGTTAAAATTTAACCAGGCCGTAAAAAGCTACTGTTAATATAAAATATACCACGAAAGTGACTTTACCATTTCCGACAACACGATAGCTGAGGCCCAAACTGGGATTAGATACCCCACTATGCTCAGCCCTAAACATAGATAGTTTACATAACAAAATTATCTGCCAGAGAACTACTAGCAACAGCTTAAAACTCAAAGGACTTGGCGGTGCTTTACATCCCTCTAGAGGAGCCTGTTCTATAATCGATAAACCCCGGTATACCTCACCACTTCTAGCTAAATCAGTCTATATACCGCCATCTTCAGCAAACCCTCAGAAAAAGGAAGAAAAGTAAGCACAATAATAATACATAAAAAAGTTAGGTCAAGGTGTAACCCATGAAGTGGGAAGAAATGGGCTACATTTTCTAACCAAGAATATATTCACGAAAGTTTTTATGAAAACCAAAAACTAAAGGTGGATTTAGTAGTAAATTAAGAATAGAGAGCTTAATTGAATAGGGCCATGAAGCACGCACACACCGCCCGTCACCCTCCTCAAGCAATGTATCTAAACACTACATAATTCGTAATCAAGCCAAAGTAAGAGGAGACAAGTCGTAACAAGGTAAGCATACTGGAAAGTGTGCTTGGATAAATCAAAGTGTAGCTTAACTAAAGCGCCTGGCTTACACCCAGGAGATTTCACATACGGCTGACCGCTTTGAACTAAATCTAGCCCGACCAACTGCTAGCTAAATTATCACGACAATCTTAATCAAAACATTTAATTATATCATTACAGTATAGGAGATAGAAATTCTATTCGGAGCCATAGAAAAAGTACCGCAAGGGAACGATGAAAGAAAAATTCAAAGTAAAAAACAGCAAAGATTACCCCTTATACCTTTTGCATAATGAATTAGCTAGAACAATTTAGCAAAGAGACCTTAAGCTAAGCCCCCCGAAACCAGACGAGCTACCTATGAACAACCCACAGGGGTAAACTCATCTATGTCGCAAAATAGCGAGAAGATTTATAGGTAGAGGTGAAAAGCCTAACGAGCCTGGTGATAGCTGGTTGCCCAGAATAGAATTTCAGTTCAACTTTAAATTTACCTAACAACCTCAAAATTGTAATGTAAATTTAATATATAGTCTAAAAAGGTACAGCTTTTTAGAACAAGGATACAACCTTACTTAGAGAGTAAAACCAAACAAAACCATAGTAGGCTTAAGAGCAGCCACCAATTAAGAAAGCGTTCAAGCTCAACAATACAAACCCCTTAATCCCAAGAGTCCCAAACAACTCCTAATACACTACTGGGCTAATCTATTTAATAATAGAAGCAATAATGCTAGTATGAGTAACGAGAAATATTTCTCCTTGCACAGGCTTATAACAGTCAACGAATACCCACTGATAGTTAACAACATGATAAAAATAAACCACTAATAAAACGCTTATCAAATCAATTGTTAACCCAACACAGGCGTGCAATAAGGAAAGATTAAAAGAAGTAAAAGGAACTCGGCAAACATAAACCCCGCCTGTTTACCAAAAACATCACCTCCAGCATGTCTAGTATTGGAGGCACTGCCTGCCCAGTGACGCTAGTTCAACGGCCGCGGTATCCTGACCGTGCAAAGGTAGCATAATCATTTGTTCTTTAAATAGGGACTTGTATGAACGGCCACACGAGGGTTTAACTGTCTCTTACTTCCAATCAGTGAAATTGACCTCCCCGTGAAGAGGCGGGGGTAGACCAATAAGACGAGAAGACCCTATGGAGCTTTAATTAACTAACCCATAATAACTTACCAAACTGCCAATTAGGCCTAACATGATCTTATTAATGGGTTAGCAATTTAGGTTGGGGCGACCTCGGAGAATAAAACAACCTCCGAGTGATTTAATCACAGACTAACCAGTCGAAGCGTTCTATCATTTATTGATCCAATAACTTGATCAACGGAACAAGTTACCCTAGGGATAACAGCGCAATCCTATTTGAGAGTCCATATCAACAATAGGGTTTACGACCTCGATGTTGGATCAGGACATCCTAATGGTGCAGCAGCTATTGAGGGTTCGTTTGTTCAACGATTAAAGTCCCACGTGATCTGAGTTCAGACCGGAGTAATCCAGGTCGGTTTCTATCTATTAAATCAACTTCTCCCAGTACGAAAGGACAAGAGAAGTAAGGCCCATTCTATCGGAATGCCCTGGGACTAATAGATGATATAATCTTAATCTAACCAGTCCACTTCCCCATGACCCTAGAAATAGGGTTTGTTAGGGTGGCAGAGCCCAGTAATTGCGTAAAACTTAAACTTTTATTCTCAGAGGTTCAAATCCTCTCCCTAACAACATGTTCATAATTAATATCATTTCACTAATTGTACCGATCCTACTCGCCGTAGCTTTCCTTACATTAGTGGAACGAAAAATCCTAGGATACATACAACTCCGCAAGGGCCCAAACATCGTAGGACCCTATGGTCTCCTTCAACCTATTGCAGATGCCGTAAAACTCTTCACTAAAGAACCTCTACGGCCCCTAACATCATCCATTACTATATTTGTGATAGCCCCAATTCTAGCCTTAACACTGGCTTTAACCATGTGAATTCCACTACCTATACCCTACCCCCTCATCAACATAAACCTAGGAATCCTATTCATGCTGGCAATATCAAGCCTGGCCGTCTACTCCATTCTATGATCTGGATGGGCCTCAAACTCAAAATACGCCCTAATTGGGGCCCTCCGAGCCGTAGCCCAGACAATTTCCTACGAAGTCACACTAGCCATCATTCTCCTCTCAGTATTGCTAATAAACGGCTCATTTACCCTATCCACGCTAATCACTACACAAGAGCACCTATGATTAATCTTCCCCATGTGACCCTTGGCCATAATATGATTCATCTCAACTCTAGCAGAGACAAACCGTGCACCATTTGACTTAACAGAAGGAGAGTCAGAGCTAGTCTCAGGATTCAATGTCGAGTATGCGGCTGGACCATTCGCCCTATTCTTCCTGGCCGAATACGCTAATATCATCATAATAAATATCCTCACAACAATTCTATTTTTTGGCGCATTCCACACCCCCTGCCTACCAGAATTATATGCCGTCAACTTCACTATAAAAACGCTTCTACTAACAGCTTCATTCCTATGAATTCGAGCATCCTACCCACGATTCCGATACGACCAACTTATACACCTGGTATGAAAAAACTTTCTCCCTCTAACATTAGCGCTGTGCATGTGACATATAGCCCTACCCATCATAATAGCAAGTATTCCACCCCAAACATAAGAAATATGTCTGATAAAAGAATTACTTTGATAGAGTAAACCATAGAGGTTCAAGCCCTCTTATTTCTAGAATTATAGGAATCGAACCTAACCTTAAGAACTCAAAAATCTTCGTGCTACCAAGCCTACACCAAATTCTACAGTAAGGTCAGCTAAATAAGCTATCGGGCCCATACCCCGAAAATGTTGGTTCACCCCCTTCCCGTACTAATTAAACCCCTCGTCCTCACCGCCATCATATCAACCGTTATCTCAGGGACTATGATAGTACTAATAAGCTCTCACTGGCTGACAGTCTGAATTGGATTTGAAATAAGCATGCTGGCCATCATCCCCATTCTAATGAAAAAATTTAATCCACGAGCCATGGAAGCATCAACAAAATATTTTCTCACCCAGGCCACCGCATCCATACTCCTCATACTAGGAATCATTATTAACCTACTACTAACAGGCCAATGGACAGTATTAAGTACCCCCAACCCAACCACGTCAAACATAATAACAGTAGCCTTGGCGATAAAACTAGGACTATCTCCCTTCCACTTCTGAGTACCTGAAGTAACCCAAGGAATCCATCTGTCATCAGGAATAATCCTACTTACCTGACAAAAAATTGCTCCCCTATCCGTTCTATACCAAATTTCACCCTCCACAAACCCAAGCTTACTAATAACCATAGCAGCCATGTCTGTTCTAACCGGAGGCTGAGGAGGCCTTAATCAAACACAACTACGAAAAATCTTAGCTTACTCATCAATTACCCACATAGGATGGATAATTGCCGTAACAGCATACAACCCCACCCTAATACTACTAAACCTTATAATCTACATTACAATAACTCTGGGAACATTCACTCTATTTATCCTCAACTCATCTACAACCACATTATCATTATCCCATATATGAAATAAGCTCCCATTAATTACCTCCCTAATCCTGATAATCATACTCTCCCTGGGAGGTCTGCCCCCTCTCTCAGGATTTATCCCCAAATGAATAATTATCCATGAACTTACAAAAAACAATATAATCGCCTCCGCAATATTTATGGCAATAACAGCCCTACTAAACTTGTACTTCTACCTGCGGCTGACATACGCAACAGCACTAACTATATTCCCCTCAACAAACACCATAAAAATAAAATGACAATTCGAAAATACAAAACGCACTACCCTTCTACCCCCTCTAATTGTAACATCAACCATGCTACTCCCGCTAACCCCAATAATACTAGTACTATTGTAGAAGTTTAGGTTAAGAAGACCAAGGGCCTTCAAAGCCCTAAGTAAGTGCCACTCACTTAACTCCTGAACCCAACCTAAGGACTGCGAGAGTATATCTCACATCTATTGAACGCAAACCAATCACTTTAATTAAGCTAAGCCCTTTCTAGATTGGTGGGCTATAATCCCACGAAACTTTAGTTAACAGCTAAACACCCTAGTCAACTGGCTTCAATCTACTTCTCCCGCCGCGAAGAAAAAAAAGGCGGGAGAAGCCCCGGCAGGGTTGAAGCTGCTTCTTTGAATTTGCAATTCAATGTGCTATTTCACCACGAGGCTTGGCAAAAAGAGGGCTTAAACCCCTATTCTTAGATTTACAGTCTAATGCTTTTATCAGCCATTTTACCTATGTTCACAAATCGATGATTATTCTCCACGAATCACAAAGATATTGGCACCCTTTACCTTTTATTTGGTGCATGGGCAGGAATGGTAGGCACCGCCCTTAGCCTATTAATCCGCGCTGAGCTAGGTCAGCCTGGCGCCCTACTAGGAGATGATCAGATTTATAACGTCATCGTAACCGCCCACGCATTTGTAATAATCTTCTTTATAGTGATACCAATTATGATCGGGGGGTTTGGGAACTGACTAGTGCCCCTAATAATTGGTGCGCCTGATATGGCATTTCCACGGATGAATAACATGAGCTTTTGACTTCTACCTCCCTCCTTCCTTCTACTTCTGGCCTCTTCTATGGTTGAAGCGGGTGCAGGGACAGGATGGACCGTGTATCCTCCTCTGGCAGGAAATCTAGCACATGCAGGGGCATCAGTAGATTTGACAATTTTTTCTCTACACTTAGCGGGTGTTTCATCCATCCTGGGAGCCATTAACTTCATCACTACCATCATTAATATGAAACCCCCTGCCATATCGCAATACCAGACCCCCTTATTCGTATGATCTGTCCTAATCACAGCCGTACTTCTACTTCTATCTCTACCAGTCTTAGCAGCCGGCATTACCATACTACTTACAGACCGAAATCTTAATACCACCTTTTTTGACCCGGCCGGAGGAGGAGACCCTGTCCTATACCAACACCTGTTCTGGTTCTTCGGGCACCCAGAAGTATACATCTTAATCCTCCCCGGATTTGGAATTATTTCACACGTCGTAACATATTACTCAGGAAAAAAAGAACCATTTGGTTACATAGGAATAGTATGGGCAATGATATCAATTGGCTTCCTAGGCTTTATTGTATGAGCCCACCACATATTTACCGTAGGCATGGATGTCGATACACGAGCATATTTTACATCAGCCACTATAATCATTGCTATCCCTACGGGAGTAAAAGTGTTTAGCTGACTGGCCACCCTGCACGGAGGAAATATTAAATGGTCACCGGCTATACTATGGGCTCTGGGGTTTATTTTTCTATTTACAGTAGGTGGTCTAACGGGTATCGTATTATCAAATTCATCATTGGATATTGTTCTTCACGACACATACTACGTAGTAGCACATTTTCACTACGTTCTTTCAATGGGGGCGGTATTTGCAATCATAGGCGGATTCGTTCACTGATTCCCGCTATTTACAGGCTATACACTAAATGACATTTGAGCAAAAATCCATTTCACAATCATATTCGTCGGAGTCAATATAACATTCTTCCCTCAACATTTCCTAGGCCTATCAGGTATACCTCGGCGTTATTCCGACTACCCGGACGCCTACACAACATGAAATGCGGTATCTTCCATAGGCTCATTTATTTCACTAACAGCGGTAATACTGATGATTTTCATAATCTGAGAAGCCTTCGCATCCAAACGAGAAGTGTTGACAGTGGAACTCACCTCAACAAACATTGAATGGTTACACGGATGTCCTCCCCCGTACCATACCTTCGAAGAACCAACCTATGTACTATCAAAATAAGAAAGGAGGGAGTCGAACCCCCTAAAATTGGTTTCAAGCCAATGTCATAACCACTATGTCTTTCTTGATGAAGAGGTATTAGTAAAAATTACATGACTTTGTCAAAGTCAAATTATAGGTGAAAATCCTTTATATCTCTATGGCGTATCCTTTTCAAATAGGCCTCCAAGACGCAACTTCCCCTATCATAGAAGAACTTCTACACTTTCATGACCATACACTGATAATCGTATTCTTAATCAGCTCTCTCGTTCTCTACATTATCTCACTGATACTAACTACTAAACTTACACATACCAGCACTATGGACGCCCAAGCGGTCGAAACAATCTGAACCATCTTACCCGCTATTATCCTAATCCTAATCGCCCTCCCTTCACTACGAATTCTTTACATAATAGACGAGATTAACAACCCCTCCCTAACTGTAAAAACCATGGGGCACCAATGGTATTGAAGCTATGAGTACACGGACTACGAAGACTTGAGCTTCGACTCCTATATAATCCCAACTCAAGAATTAAAACCTGGAGAACTACGACTACTAGAAGTAGACAACCGTGTAGTCCTCCCAATAGAAATAACAATCCGCATGCTAATTTCATCTGAAGACGTGCTACACTCATGAGCCGTACCATCCTTAGGACTAAAAACTGATGCCATCCCAGGGCGCCTAAACCAAACTACCCTAATGGCCATACGACCCGGACTGTATTACGGCCAATGCTCAGAAATCTGCGGCTCTAACCACAGCTTTATGCCTATTGTCCTCGAACTAGTACCTCTATCGTATTTTGAAAAATGATCTGCCTCAATACTATAAACTCATTGAGAAGCTAAACAGCATTAACCTTTTAAGTTAAAGATTGGGAGTGTGAACCTCTCCTCAGTGATATGCCACAACTAGACACTTCAACTTGACTTATTACAATTCTATCAATAATTATCACCCTATTTCTTATATTTCAACTAAAAGTATCGAAATACTACTTTCCGGAAATCCCCGAACCAAAACTAGCAATCACATCAAAATCTACTACACCTTGAGAAAAAAAATGAACGAAAATCTATTTTCCTCTTTCATTACCCCTACAATAATAGGACTTCCCGTCGTCATCGCTATCGTAATGTTCCCAAGTATTATATTCCCCTCACCTAGCCGACTAATTAATAATCGACTCATCTCTATTCAACAATGACTGGTCCAACTGACATCGAAACAAATACTGTCTATTCATAACCAGAAAGGGCAAACCTGAGCATTAATACTAATGTCTCTGATCCTATTCATTGGCTCCACCAATCTGCTAGGCCTCCTGCCCCACTCATTCACCCCCACCACTCAATTATCCTTAAACCTGGGAATAGCCATCCCCCTGTGAGCAGGTGCAGTAATTACCGGCTTCCGACATAAAACAAAAGCCTCTTTAGCCCATTTCCTACCACAAGGAACACCTCTTCCCCTTATCCCTATGCTCGTTATCATCGAAACTATCAGCCTATTTATCCAACCCACAGCCCTAGCCGTACGACTAACAGCTAACATCACTGCAGGTCACCTATTGATCCACCTAATCGGAGGAGCCACCCTAGCTCTAATAAATATCAGCACCATTACGGCAGTAATAACCTTTATTATTCTCATTCTTTTAACCATCCTAGAATTTGCAGTAGCCCTTATCCAAGCCTATGTCTTTACCTTACTAGTAAGCCTGTATCTACATGATAATACTTAATGACCCACCAGACCCACTCATACCACATAGTTAACCCGAGCCCTTGGCCCTTAACAGGGGCTCTATCCGCCCTCCTCACAACATCAGGACTAGTGATATGATTCCATTTTAACTCAATACTCCTCTTAACTTTGGGTATAATAACCAACATACTAACCATATATCAGTGATGACGGGATATTGTCCGAGAGGGGACATTCCAAGGCCACCATACCCCGACCGTCCAAAAAGGTCTACGGTACGGAATAGTCCTCTTCATCACGTCAGAAGTCTTCTTCTTTGCAGGCTTTTTCTGGGCCTTCTACCACTCAAGTCTAGCACCGACCCCTGAATTGGGAGGGTGCTGACCACCCACAGGCATTACACCTTTAAATCCCCTAGAAGTACCGCTTCTCAACACCTCAGTCCTCCTAGCCTCCGGAGTCTCTATCACCTGGGCCCATCATAGCCTAATAGAAGGAGACCGCAAACATATACTTCAAGCTCTATTCATTACAATCTCTCTAGGCCTATATTTCACCCTCCTACAAGCCTCAGAATATTACGAAGCGCCATTTACAATCTCCGACGGGATTTACGGCTCCACGTTCTTCATAGCCACAGGATTCCACGGTCTCCACGTTATCATTGGATCCACCTTCCTTATCGTTTGCTTTCTACGACAACTAAACTACCACTTTACATCCAACCACCACTTCGGGTTCGAGGCAGCAGCCTGATATTGACACTTTGTAGACGTCGTATGACTATTCTTGTATGTATCTATCTATTGATGAGGATCTTACTTTTCTAGTATTAAGAAGTACAGTTGACTTCCAATCAACTAGTTCTGGCAACAACCCAGAGAGAAGTAATTAATATAGTACTAACCTTACTCACTAACGTATCACTGGCATCTCTACTCATCCTAATCGCATTTTGATTACCCCAACTAAATATCTACACAGAAAAAGCGAGCCCATATGAATGTGGCTTTGACCCCTTAGGATCGGCGCGTCTACCCTTCTCTATAAAATTCTTCCTAGTGGCTATTACATTTCTACTATTTGATCTAGAAATCGCGTTACTTCTACCACTACCATGAGCTTCACAATCAACTAACTTGAAAACGACACTTATCATAGCACTAATACTAATCTCCCTCCTAGCCGTAAGCTTAGCCTACGAGTGAACTGAAGAAGGCCTGGAGTGAAACGAATAGTGATAATTAGTTTAATAAAAATAAATGATTTCGACTCATTAGATTGTAAGCCACATTACAATTATCAAATGTCCATAGTATACATCAACATTTTCCTAGCCTTTATTTTATCCTTTATGGGACTACTCATTTATCGATCCCACCTTATATCCTCCCTACTCTGCCTAGAAGGCATAATATTATCCCTTTTCATTATAATAACGATCACCATCCTAATAAACCACTTCACATTAGCCAGTATGGTCCCCATCATCCTACTTGTATTCGCGGCCTGCGAAGCAGCCCTAGGATTATCCTTACTAGTCATGGTCTCCAATACGTACGGAACAGATTATGTACAAAACTTAAATTTATTACAATGCTAAAAATCATCATCCCAACCGTGATACTAATTCCCCTGACATGACTATCAAAATATAACATAATCTGAATCAATACAACGATCTACAGTATGCTAATCAGCCTAATCAGCTTGGTATACCTCAATCAACCCTCAGACAACAATCTAAACTTCTCGCCACTATTCTTCGCGGACTCCTTATCAGCACCCCTACTAACGCTCACAACGTGGCTTCTTCCCCTAATACTAATAGCAAGCCAACACCATCTATCAAAAGAAACCCTCACCCGGAAAAAACTATATATCACAATACTAATCACGCTACAACTATTCCTAATTATAACCTTCACCGCTACAGAGCTAATTATATTTTATATTCTATTTGAGGCCACACTCATGCCAACACTAATTGTCATTACTCGATGGGGCAATCAAACAGAGCGCCTAAACGCCGGGCTATATTTCCTATTTTATACTCTAGTGGGCTCCCTGCCCCTTCTAATCGCTCTATTATGAGTTCAAAACAACTTAGGCACTCTAAACCTACTGGTAATCCAATATTGGGCGCAACCCCTACCAGACTCCTGATCCAGCACGCTATTATGACTAGCATGCATAATAACATTTATGGTAAAAATACCCCTATACAGCCTTCACTTATGACTCCCAAAAGCCCACGTAGAAGCCCCTATTGCAGGGTCCATAGTCCTTGCTGCCGTGCTTCTTAAATTAGGCGGGTATGGGATAATGCGAATCACCGTTCTACTAAACCCACTAACAAATTATATGGCCTATCCCTTTATAATCCTGTCCCTATGAGGAATAATCATGACAAGCTCCATCTGCCTACGCCAAACAGACCTAAAATCCCTGATCGCCTACTCTTCTGTAAGCCACATAGCCCTAGTAATCATGGCAGTACTTATCCAATCACCATGAAGTTACATAGGAGCAACAGCCCTAATAATTGCCCATGGCCTAACATCATCCCTATTATTCTGCCTAGCTAACTCTAACTATGAACGTATTCATAGCCGTACCATAATTCTTGCACGAGGCCTACAAATACTCTTACCACTAATAGCTGCATGATGGCTACTAGCTAGCCTAACTAACCTAGCCCTGCCACCCACTATTAACCTAACAGGAGAACTATTCGTAGTAATAGCCTCATTCTCGTGATCCAACATTACTATTATTCTAATAGGAATCAACATTACCATTACTGCCCTATACTCCCTATACATATTAATTACCACACAACGCGGAAAATTTACACATCACATCAAAAACATCAAACCATCATTCACGCGAGAAAATTCCCTAATGGCCCTCCACCTATTACCCCTACTACTCCTCTCACTTAATCCCAAAATCATCCTAGGCCCCATTTATTGTAAATATAGTTTAATAAAAACATTAGATTGTGAGTCTAACGACAAAAGCTTAAGCCTTTTTATTTACCGAAAAAGTATTATGCAGGAACTGCTAACTCATGCTCCCATGTATGAAAACATGGCTTTTTCAACTTTTAAAGGATAGTAGTTATCCGTTGGTCTTAGGAACCAAAAAATTGGTGCAACTCCAAATAAAAGTAATTAATCTATTTATTTCCTCAGTCCTCGTAATGTTATTTATACTAACTCTCCCCATCATAATAACCAGTACCACCCTATATACCAATAAATCCTATCCCCAATACGTAAAAACTACTACCTCGTACGCTTTTATGATCAGCCTAATCCCCATAATAATATTCCTTCATTCGGGACAAGACATAATAATCTCAAACTGACACTGAATTACGATCCAAACGATAAAACTTTCACTCAGCTTTAAACTCGACTACTTTTCAATAATCTTTATACCGGTAGCACTATTCGTCACATGATCAATTATAGAATTCTCGATGTGATATATACACTCAGACCCCTATATCAACCGATTTTTCAAATACCTACTCCTTTTCCTCATCACTATAATAATTCTGGTCACTGCCAACAATATATTCCAACTATTTATCGGATGAGAGGGGGTAGGCATTATATCGTTCCTACTTATTGGCTGATGGTATGGGCGAACAGACGCCAACACAGCCGCACTACAGGCCATCTTATACAACCGTATTGGAGATGTAGGATTTATCCTAGCCATAGCCTGATTTCTAGCCAACCTAAATACTTGAGATTTCCAACAAATTTTCATGACTAACCACGAAAACTTAAATATCCCTCTCATAGGCCTGCTTCTAGCAGCTACTGGAAAGTCCGCACAATTTGGCCTCCATCCATGACTACCCTCAGCTATGGAAGGCCCAACCCCCGTGTCAGCCCTACTTCACTCAAGCACTATAGTTGTAGCAGGAGTATTCCTCCTAATTCGGTTCCACCCCCTAATAGAACATAACAAAACAATGCAAACTACCGCACTATGTCTAGGAGCAATCACAACCCTATTTACAGCGATATGCGCTCTAACACAAAACGACATCAAAAAAATTGTTGCTTTTTCCACTTCAAGCCAACTCGGGTTAATAATTGTAACTATTGGCATTAACCAACCCTACCTGGCATTCCTTCATATCTGCACACATGCATTCTTCAAAGCCATGCTATTCATATGCTCCGGATCAATCATCCACAGCCTAAATGATGAACAAGATATTCGAAAAATAGGAGGACTATTCAAAGCACTGCCATTTACCACCACCTCCTTAATTGTTGGGAGTCTAGCTCTCACAGGAATACCCTTCCTAACAGGATTTTACTCCAAAGACCTAATTATCGAGACCGCCAACACGTCGTATACCAACGCCTGAGCCCTTCTAATAACCCTCGTTGCCACATCCATAACAGCTGCCTACAGTACTCGAATCTTATTCTTCACACTCTTAGGACAACCCCGCTTCAACCCCATTATCACAATCAACGAGAATAATCCACTCCTAATCAATTCCATTAAACGTCTTCTATTTGGGAGTATCTTTGCAGGATTCTTAATCTCCCACAACATTACACCCACCACCACCCCACAGATAACTATGCCTCATTATCTCAAAACCATGGCCCTTGCCGTAACTATCTTAGGTTTCATCCTGGCACTAGAACTTAACCTCATGGCACATAACCTAAAATTCAAATACCCCTCAAACCTATTCAAATTCTCAAATATGCTGGGCTACTTCCCCATCATCGCCCACCGCCTAATACCAAAAACAAACCTACTCACAAGCCAAAAGTCAGCATCAACACTACTAGATACAATTTGGCTAGAAAAAATCTTACCAAAATCTATCTCTCACTTCCAAATAAAATCCTCAATTACCGTCACCAATCAAAAAGGCCTGATCAAACTATACTTTTTATCATTTATACTGACCTTAACCCTCAGCCTACTTACACTTAATTTCCACGAGTAACCTCCATGATTACTAACACCCCAATAAAGAGCGATCAACCAGTAACAATAACTAACCAAGTCCCATAACTATATAAAGCCGCGATCCCCATAGCTTCCTCACTAAAGAATCCTGAGTCGCCCGTATCATAAATAACCCAATCACCCGCCCCGTTAAACTTTAACACAACCTCAACATCAACATCGTCACCCTTTAAAACATAACAAGCAATTAGCAATTCAGATAATAAACCAACGATAAAAGCACCTAAAACAGCTTTATTAGAAGCCCAAACCTCAGGATACTGCTCAGCAGCTATAGCCGTAGTATACCCAAAAACAACCAACATACCCCCTAAATAAATTAAAAATACCATTAAGCCTAGAAACGACCCTCCAAAACTCAGCACAATACCACAACCGACAGCCCCACTAATAATTAAGACCAATCCCCCGTAGATAGGAGAGGGTTTTGAAGAAAACCCTACAAAACTAACTACAAAAATAACACTTAGAATGAATACAATATATGTCATCATTATTCCTACATGGAATCTAACCATGACTAGTGATATGAAAAATCACTGTTGTATTTCAACTATAAGAACATTAATGACCAACATTCGCAAAACTCACCCATTAGCTAAAATCATCAACAACTCACTCATTGACCTACCCGCACCATCGAACATCTCAGCATGATGAAATTTTGGATCACTACTCGGAATCTGCTTAATCCTCCAGATTCTTACAGGTTTATTTTTAGCTATACACTACACATCAGACACAACCACAGCCTTCTCATCAGTTGCCCACATCTGCCGAGACGTCAACTACGGTTGAATCATTCGATACATACATGCAAACGGAGCTTCCATATTCTTTATTTGCCTGTTCCTACACGTGGGCCGAGGCCTATATTATGGATCCTACATGTTCCCCGAAACATGAAACATTGGCATTATCTTACTATTTGCGGTCATGGCAACAGCATTCATAGGTTACGTTTTACCATGAGGACAAATATCCTTTTGAGGTGCAACCGTAATCACTAACTTACTATCAGCCATCCCATATATCGGAACTGACCTCGTAGAATGAATCTGAGGAGGATTCTCAGTGGATAAAGCCACCCTAACACGATTCTTCGCTTTCCACTTTATCCTGCCATTCATCATCTCAGCACTAGTAACAGTACACCTATTATTCCTTCACGAAACAGGATCCAATAACCCTTCCGGAATCCCATCCAACTCTGATAAAATCCCGTTCCACCCCTACTACACCATCAAAGACATCCTAGGTGTCCTATCCCTGGTCTCAGTACTAATAGTACTAGTGCTATTCTCCCCCGACTTACTGGGAGACCCAGACAACTACACTCCCGCCAACCCACTCAACACGCCACCCCATATCAAGCCTGAATGATACTTCTTATTCGCATACGCAATCCTGCGATCTATCCCTAATAAGCTAGGAGGAGTACTAGCTTTAGTCCTGTCCATCCTAGTCTTAGCTGTCATTCCCCTACTACACACTTCAAAACAACGAAGCATGATATTTCGCCCACTAAGTCAATGCTTATTCTGACTGCTGGTAGCTGACCTCCTCACCCTAACCTGAATTGGCGGACAGCCAGTAGAGCACCCATTTATCATCATTGGCCAACTAGCCTCAATCCTCTACTTTATACTCCTCTTAGTCCTTATGCCAATTGCCAGCATTATCGAAAACAACCTATTAAAATGAAGAGTCTTCGTAGTATATTAATTACCTTGGTCTTGTAAACCAAAAATGGAGAAACCTATCTCCCTAAGACTCAAGGAAGAGACAAAAGCCCCACCATCAGCACCCAAAGCTGACATTCTAACTAAACTATTCCCTGATTTCCTCACCCCCATTATCTTAATTCATATATTTAATAACTTTTAATGTGCTTGCCCAGTATGTGCCCCCCCCATGTACGTCGTGCATTAATGGTTTGCCCCATGCATATAAGCATGTACATATTATGATTGATCTTGCATGCATGTATTTCACCTAGATCACGAGCTTAATCACCATGCCTCGAGAAACCATCAATCCTTGCTCGATGTATACCTCTTCTCGCTCCGGGCCCATCAAATGTGGGGGTTTCTACCGTGGAACTATACCTGGCATCTGGTTCTTACTTCAGGGCCATGATAATCCTCAATCCAATCCTACTAACCTCTCAAATGGGACATCTCGATGGACTAATGACTAATCAGCCCATGATCACACATAACTGTGGTGTCATGCATTTGGTATTTTTAACTTTTGGGGGGGGAGAAATTGGTATCACTCAGCTATGGCCAGGTGTGGCCTCGTAGCAGTCAGATAACTTGTAGCTGGACTTATCCTTCATCATTTATCCGCATCGCATAACCATAAGGTGCAGTTCAGTCAATGGTCACAGGACATATACTCACACATATCCACCCGCGTACGTATTCAACAGATAGAGACTAGTTTAATCAAACCCCCCTTACCCCCCGTAACTTCAAAAGTATACAAATACCTATATTGTCCTGCCAAACCCCAAAAACAGAACTAAGCATATGCAACATATATGAGAAGTCACTTATACTGGCGCCACGCATGCTAATCTCATTCACTGGTTTATTGAAATAATTCACTGGATATTCCTATTCAAAAAAGCTATCTATAGATGTTATTTATACCTTCATCGCTTTTACCGGCTCTCAAAAATCAAAAACTTTTCTCCACTTG